AGTATGGGATCTGTAGTCGGAGAGAAAATTACCCGTTTGGTCGAGTATGCTACCAAAAAATTTATACCTCTTGTTATAGTGTGTGCTTCTGGGGGTGCACGTATGCAAGAAGGAAGTTTGAGCTTGATGCAAATGGCTAAAATATCTTCTGCTTTATACGATTATCAATCAAATAAAAAACTATTTTATGTACCGATTCTTACATCTCCCACTACGGGTGGGGTGACAGCTAGTTTTGGTATGTTGGGGGATATCATTATTGCCGAACCCAATGCCTACATTGCATTTGCGGGTAAAAGAGTAATTGAACAAACATTGAATAAAACAGTACCCGAAGGGTCACAAGCGGCTGAGTATTTATTCCAGAAGGGCTTATTCGATCTAATTGTACCACGTAATCTTTTAAAAAGCGTTCTGAGTGAGTTATTTCAACTCCACGCTTTCTTTCCTTTGAATCAAAATTAAAAGACTATTCCGTTTAATTCGTTTTTTGTAGTAAACGCGTAGTTAGCTTATCGGAATCAAAATAAAAATAAGAAGAACAGATTTTTTTTGGTGACTTAAGATCTATAAGATCGAATTCTAGAAAGAATCACCAGTTGCATATAATTTTTCTTTTTTTTTATTACTAATATTCATGATTACGAATCAACAAGCCTCTATAAAAGAATGAATTCTTGCTTTTGTGAAATTAGGCGAAGTTCTTCTTACATATGTATTATATAATAAATTCAAATATAGAAAAATACACAATTATATATTTTCTATATTTGAATTTTGACTAAGAAGTCTAGAAATCTTTCAGTAATTTGTAAAAAACCTTTTCTTTATTAAATTAGAAATAGAAGAGAAGACAAGAACAAACGAAGAAGAATAAATAATAAACTAAATTTTCATACATATCCTTCGTGTCGAAAGATGAATAAGTCCATTTATTTAGTTCTACATTCCTTGCACTTATTATATATACTCATTTAGATATATACTTCGATCTATAATTACTTAAAATGAAAGTTTCATAATTACAAAAATAGTAATTAGAATCGCATTAATAAGGAATTTTCATTTTATAATGAAAATTATTACAAGATATCTTTATAACAATAGAAACAATATAATAATAACAGGTACAAATAGTAAATTAAATCGAGGTATTCATTCTATGATAACTTTCAACTTTCCCTCTATTTTTGTGCCTTTAGTGGGCCTAGTATTTCCGGCCATGGCAATGGCTTCTTTATTTCTTTATGTTCAAAAAAACAAGATTGTTTAGATCTCTGATAGGACTAAATCTCATTATCTTATTTTTTTTTTAACTTAGATAAAATAAATAAATAGATATTTATTTGAATATGGTATAACATGGGGTTTCTGCTTAACAGAAATAGAACATACATAAATCAAAGAGTTCTTATACATACAGAAAATGATATATGGGTAAATTTATTCTAGCTATTTTCAACTAGAATAAGGATTGGCGGATGTCGGAAATGGAAAGTCTATGTATTAATATGTATGCCGATATCCTTAGTAGGGCCATAAAGTGAAGAGGCATTTTTCCATCTAACCCGTTTTATGAATTATTCCTAAGGGTTCACATCAAAATAGTGCTAGTTGATGAGAGTTATTTCGGAAACAAAATACAGTAAAGTCAAATTCATTGGGCTATGCTCTCAATTCCAATAAAATGAAATCAGATCAAGTATGAGTTGGCGATCAGAACATATATGGATAGAACTTATAAGGGGGTCTCGAAAAATAAGTAATTTTTCCTGGGCCATTATCCTTTTTTTAGGTTCATCAGGCTTCTTATTGGTTGGAACTTCCAGTTATCTTGGTAAAAATTTGATAGCTTTATTTCCGTCTGAACAAATCATTTTTTTTCCACAAGGGCTCGTAATGTCTTTTTATGGGTTCGCGGGTCTTTTTATTAGCGCCTACTTATGGTGTACAATTTCGTGGAATGTAGGTAGTGGTTATGATCGATTCGATAGAAAAGAAGGAATAGTGTGTATTTTTCGTTGGGGATTTCCCGGAAAAAATCGTCGTGTCTTCCTACGATTTCTTATAAAAGATATTCAGTCTGTGCGAATAGAAGTTAAAGAGGGTATTTATGCTCGCCGTGTTCTTTATATGGAAATCCGAGGCCAGGGGGCCATTCCCTTGACGCGCACTGATGAGAATTTGACGCCACGAGAAATTGAACAAAAAGCTGCCGAATTGGCCTATTTTTTGCGTGTCCCAATTGAAGTTTTTTGAGAAATAAAGAATGAGCGCTTTATCAGCAGTTAAAGAAAAAGTAAAGAATCCTCTTTTTTCTCTAATATAACTTCACTGAAGTTTCTTCAGAACGCGGATTTGAGCCAAAGCAAGACGTAACAGCCCTAAAACGAAACTCTTTTGGGGGTCTTTTATGCAGCATATGGAAATCCACTCAATTCAGCAACAAAACAAGTAACGAATCGAAATATTGGAATTGATACTTTAGATCCAGAGGGAT